AGGAAGTTTCAGCTTGATGCAAATGGCTAAAATATCGTCTGCCTTATATGATTATCAAGCAAATAAAAAGTTATTTTATGTATCAATCCTTACATCTCCTACTACTGGTGGGGTAACAGCTAGTTTTGGTATGTTGGGAGATCTGATTATTGCCGAACCCAATTCCTACATTGCATTTGCGGGTAAAAGAGTAATTGAACAAACATTGAATAAAACAGTACCCGAAGGTGCCCAAGCAGCTGAATATTTATTCCAGAAGGGCTTGTTCGACCTAATCGTACCGCGTAATCTTTTAAAAAGTGTTCTAAGTGAGTTATTTAAGCTCCACGCCTTTTTTCCTTAATCCCATTTTCACTAAAAATCCCCATTGTGTCGCATTCGAACGAATCTTTCGATAATTTTTAAGAAACTCTTTGTTTATTAAATTTGAAGACAAGAATAAAACACAAAGAAATGCAGAAAAATAATAAAGTTGATTATCATACGTATCTTTCATGGAAAAAGATGAATAAGTCCATTTATTTAGTTCTACATTCCTTGGACTTATTCTATATACTCACTTAGATATATAGATACTTAGATTATAGATACTTAGATCTCTATTAAGAATTAATTAATTATTAATTAATTGAATTAATTATTAATTAATAATAACTAATAACTACGAATTCCTAATAATTACAATTCTTAATTATAATTAGTATTAGTATAAAATATGATATTAAAAAAAAAAATAAACAGGTACAAATAGTAAATCGAGGTACCCTTTGTATGACAACTTTCAATTTTCCCTCTATTTTTGTGCCTTTAGTAGGCCTAGTATTTCCGGCAATTGCAATGGCTTCTTTATTTCTTCATGTTCAAAAAAACAAGATTGTTTAGATCTGAGGGGACCCAATCTTCTCTTATCCGTTTTTTTTGAAACTTAGACTTGTAGCATAACACAGATATTTATTTCGGGAAATATGGTATAACATGTTATTTCCGCCGAACATAGAGGAAAAAGCTCTTCTGCTTGCAGAAAACGATCTATGGGTAAATGAATTCTAGCTAGTTTCAAATAGATCAGGATCACTGGAGGCCTAAAATGTAAAGTTGGTGGAGCTATATGTATATCAATATGTATATTGGGACCATATGAAGGGGATGTTATTATTTTAGATCTAACCAATTTGATGAATTACTCCTAAAGGTTCACATCAAACTAGTGCTAGTTCACATAAAACTAGTGCTAGTTGATGAGAGTTCCTTCGGAAACAAAAAAAGTACAGTCAAAATAATTTGGGGTATTCTCTCAATTCTAATAAAATGCAATCGGATCAAGTATGAGTTGGCGATCAGAACATATATGGATAGAACTTATAACGGGATCTCGAAAACTAAGTAATTTTTGCTGGGCCCTTATCGTTTTTTTAGGTTCATTAGGATTCTTATTAGTTGGAACTTCCAGTTATCTTGGTAGAAATTTGATATCTTTTGTTCCGTCTCAGCAAATTATTTTTTTTCCACAAGGTATCGTAATGTCTTTCTACGGTATCGCGGGTCTCTTTATTAGTTCCTATTTGTGGTGTACAATTTCCTGGAATGTAGGTAGTGGTTATGATCTTTTCGATAGAAAGGAAGGAATGGTGTGTATTTTTCGTTGGGGATTTCCTGGAAAAAATCGTCGCATATTCCTTCGATTCCGTATAAAAGATATTCAATCCGTTAGAATAGAAGTTAAAGAGGGGATTTATGCTCGTCGTGTCCTTTATATGGACATCAGAGGCCGGGGGGCTATTCCGTTGACCCGTACTGATGAGAATTTGACTCCACGAGAAATTGAACAAAAAGCCGCAGAATTGGCCTATTTCTTGCGCGTACCGATTGAAGTCTTTTGAGAAAAGGAACTGAGGAATGCTTTCTCAGCAGGAGGCAAAGATGAAAGAATCCTGTTTTTCTATAACCTAACTAAAGTTTCAAAAGAAAGAGATTTCTCTTTCTTTTTTTCCAATGTTTGTTGGAAGTGATACTTTAGATGCAAATAAATCTTGTCAATTATTTCCTTTTTATCAATCGACCCTTTTTTTATCCTTTGATTTGTGTTCCTTACTAAACAATCATGGATTTTCTTAAAAATGATAACTGGACCCATTTCGGTCTTGTTTTGTCGCTCATTTTTGTTGTATCTTTTTTCCCCCAATTATTCTATTATTGGCTATTGGGAACCGTTGGAATTTTTTCCAAATATTGGATATTTTTATTGAAAAGTAATTCTTTCGTCTCAAAATCTCAATAATATTCATTCTTTAAAGTACTTCTTTCGGTCATTCATTGAAAGGAGACACTTGTTTGGAATTTAATGAATTGAGATATCTGGAAACAATATTTTTGATTATTTCTTCAGTTAAATTCGAAGTAGAGTCTTAATCTATTTTGGTATTCATTCTAGATTCAAACAAAATCGCAAATAAAATGGATTCATAGAGTTGATACTTTGTCTATAACTCATGTTTGAAAGAAATATTCGTGGACGAATGAAGTGGGTAAATTAAAATTTCACAGGTGAAAAATGGCAAAAAAGAAAAAGAAAGCATTCCCTCCCTTTTTGTATCTTGCATCGATATTATTTTTGCCCTGGTGGATTTCTCTTTCATTGACTAAAAGTATGGAATCTTGGATTACTAATTGGGCGAATACCGGTGGATCCGAAATTTTTTTGAATGATATTCAAGAAAAAAGTATTCTAGAAAAGTTCATAGAATTAGAGGAAATCCTCGTCTTGGACGAAATGATTAAGGAATACTCCGAGATATATCTACAAAAGCTTCCTATAGAAATGCACAAAGAAACGATCCAATTAATCAAGATACATAATGAAGCTCGTATCCATACGATTTTACACCTTTCGACAAATCTAATCTGTTTTGTTATTCTAAGTGGTTATTCTATTTTAGGTAATGAACAACTGGTTATTCTTAACTCTTGGGCTCAGGAATTCCTATATAATTTAAGTGATACAGTAAAAGCTTTTTTGATTCTTTTATTAACCGATTTATGTATCGGATTTCATTCACCCCACGGTTGGGAACTAATGATTGGTTCTGTCTACAAAGATTTTGGATTTATTCATAATGATCAAATTATATCTGGTCTTGTTTCCACCTTTCCAGTTATTCTCGATACTATTTTTAAATATTGGATTTTCCGTTATTTAAATCGTGTATCTCCGTCACTTGTAGTTATTTATCATTCAATGAATGATTGATAAATGATTCACCAATATGAATCTAATCCACTTAGAATGTTTCTTACTATGTAGTTCTACATAAGTATTAAAAACATTCTATCCGGGTGATTTTCATCCTAAAGTATTCCAGTAAAATACTTCCAGTAAATAGCAGAATCGTGGATAGGGAACTATACTAGTAACCTACCCAATTTATTGTAGAAATTTTTGGATCAATGAGTAGGCCATGCAAACTAGAAATACTTTTTCTTGGATAAAGGAACAGATTACTCGATTTATTTCCGTATCGCTCATGATATATATCATCACTCGCCCATCCATTTCAAGTGCATATCCCATTTTTGCGCAGCAGGGTTATGAAAATCCACGAGAAGCGACTGGGCGTATTGTATGTGCCAATTGCCATTTAGCTAATAAGCCCGTGGATATTGAGGTTCCACAAGCGGTACTTCCTGATACTGTATTTGAAGCAGTTGTTCGAATCCCTTATGATAAGCAAGTGAAACAAGTTCTTGCTAATGGTAAAAAGGGTGGTTTGAATGTAGGGGCTGTTCTTATTTTACCGGAGGGGTTTGAATTAGCCCCTTCCGATCGTATTTCTCCCGAGATGAAAGAAAAGATAGGGAATTTATCTTTTCAGAGTTATCGCCCCAATAAAACAAATATTCTTGTGATAGGGCCTGTACCTGGTCAGAAATATAGTGAAATCACTTTTCCTATCCTTTCCCCCGACCCCGCTACTAAGAAAGATGTTCACTTCTTAAAATATCCTATATACGTAGGAGGAAATAGGGGAAGGGGTCAGATTTATCCCGACGGAAGCAAGAGTAACAATACAGTTTATAATGCTACGGGAGCGGGTATAGTAAGTAAAATCATACGAAAAGAAAAAGGGGGATATGAAATAACCATAACAGATCCATCGGATGGACGTCAAGTGGTTGATATTATCCCTCCAGGACCAGAACTTCTTGTTTCAGAGGGTGAATCTATAAAATTTGATCAACCATTAACGAGTAATCCTAATGTGGGTGGATTTGGACAGGGAGATGCCGAAATAGTACTTCAAGATCCATTACGTGTCCAAGGTCTTTTGTTCTTCTTGGGATCTGTTATTTTGGCACAAATCTTTTTAGTTCTTAAAAAGAAACAGTTCGAGAAGGTTCAATTGGCCGAAATGAATTTCTAGACTCCCGGATTTATCGACATAAGGTTCGTAAAAAGAACAAAATTATTCTTCTTGTTGTCAATTATGTATGATAAAAAAAATGACATTCTGAAAACCTTTTATTCACTTGCTCTTTTTCCACAAGCTTCGTTAAATCCCCTGTACCGCATTCCTAGTCATAATAGAATAGGTAGATTTTTGTTTGAAGAAGACTATTTTATTTGACTTTATGACTTTACCACCTCTTTCTTGGTTTTTTTTTAGCCAAATTGAATTGGTACGACTATGTTACTATTGCCAGATTTCAATGGTCTAAAAGATATCCATTTTATTCAATTTAAAATAAAATTGGGATAGATAAGTAAGCGGCAAATAGAACGAACTAGAAATGTGGGGAACAAACAATTTAAGGAGGCATTATTCGTCTTCCTAGTCTTCGACACAAGAAAAGAGTGTAGAAAATTCCTTTTCTTGTGTCGAAAGAGTAATGATTTTTGATCCTGTTCGTCAAAAATTCCTAGTCTTGGTTTCGGTTTTCCAGATGTAGCAGAACTTTTTTTTTCAATCTATTACGTCCAATAAAAAGAAAGTAGTGGACAAACA